AGGTAATCTCTTCTCTCGCTACCAGTTGCTCCTCAGATCTATCTCCCCGTTCCATCAACTAATCTTATTCTTGGATCTTTTTCGTGATATTGAGAAAAGATCAATTCAATAAATATCTCTATGGATTCTCCTAATTTTAGTGTATACTACTACAGTATCATATATATATATATAATTTATTACTCTTTCCTTTTTTTTGGATTATTTTTTGTTTGTTATTGTCTTCTTTATTATATTTCTTTCGAATGAATCGAAAATTCCAGAGTATATCTTTTCACGGGTCGAACCAAAAAAAAAGAAACTTCGAATATTTCCCTCTTTACTTTACCTTTATCCGGCAGAAAAAAAAAAGGAAAATTCCCTATTTTTTTGTCCATGTCCCTAAATTAAATATTAAATAATAGGAGACTTAAATGAAAGTCCCTTTCTCGCATTCGCTTTCCATTGCATTGGCGGAACAAAAATTTCTGATGCATCAATATGGAAATATTTGGTACATGAAGCCATGATCTGATATCTATATCGAAATCCTATATAGATATAAACTGATCTTTTTCTGGAATCAAAGAAAGATATTGAAAAATATATTGCTCTTGTGACTCGGAATAAATGGTTTCTCTGTGGAGGAAGGGAATAGCGATTTATTCCTATGGAGCATCCAGGAACAAGAAGATTCAATCGGAAATATCGACAAATTCTTGCGTGGTCCAAGGAAATAAAAAAAAAGGGTCCGCTTCTACAATTTTATCTCTATCCAATTTGAATATCAGAATAGCTGATATGGTCATGATTCAATGGGTCAGGTCCACTTACTTTTTCTTTTCTTGATTTCTAATTTTTCCGATGGATTAAATTGGAACAATGGAGAAGTAGTAAAACTTTGGTTTGTCGATTCATAATTGAGATTGGGTATTATCTCGAATATCCATGTCCCGGGACCAAAAATATAAATAATGAAACATGAGGAGGAGTATAGCCTGTAGTGATATAGTAGTCCTCCTAATAAGTGGGATTCCTTATTATCATAATGAACAAATGTTCAACTTTATACCTATAACTCATTAGAATGATAACTCATTATGCGGTCCGTTTACCTTTTTTTATTACAAATATCAAGAATATCTCTATTCTCCGATGAAAAATGAAGACTAAGGCGGGAGCTTCGTGGAAAAAGCCCTTTATCGGATTTGAACCGATGACTTACGCCTTACCATGGCGTTACTCTACCACTGAGTTAAAAGGGCCATTTTCTTCAATTCATGAAGAGGCCACTAACCACTATGAGTCTACTGCATGTATCTATGTATAGACTATATGTACATATATACATGTATGCATAGGGGGCTCATTCAAGAACAAGCCATTTGATTTACCTAGGAAGTTCTAGGGTCAAATCAAATGATTATTTATATTTGAGAAATATCAATGCAATGAATTGTTTCGCTCCTAATTGCTTTGCTTTTATTGACCCATCGAGGCGAGATTCACTTGATTGATACATGTACCAATCCGACATAGATCCAAAATATTTCATCGAATCATGTGATGAAGGATTCGACTCGTACCCTAAACTGAATTCTTATAGAAAAAAAAGAATCGTTTCGATTACTTGTCAATCCCTTCCCAGATTTACGAGTTCTACATCACCTTTTTGAATCAATCAAAAAAAAATTCTATCATTTCTGAATTTCCTGGCTTAGTGTTAGTGAGGCATATCTCGTCTTAACGATGAGCGAATCAATGAGTGAAAATTGAAGAAATGGGGTTTGACTTTTTTTTTGTCGGACAAATCCCCGCTGAGGGGATCCTATACTTCGTCATATATATATGATGGTTCATGAATGAACAATCAAAAAATTCTATGGAAGCAAGAAAGATTCTTCGGATCTAGTCATGCCATTACATTATATTGACAATTCCAAAAAACTGCTCATACTATGAGCATAATATGATGGCGATCGGGCAGGTATGCCCCTATCGTCTAGCGGTTCAGGACATCTCTCTTTCAAGGAGGCAGCGGGGATTCGACTTCCCCTGGGGGTAGGGTATTACGAAAGGAAGTTGATCATGGATTATCAATAAGCCTAGAATTGATTCTTCCTGGGTCGATGCCCGAGCGGTTAATGGGGACGGACTGTAAATTCGTTGGCGATATGTCTACGCTGGTTCAAATCCAGCTCGGCCCAATAATTCGCCGATCCATGGGGATGATATAACCAATTTGTCCTCCAGAAATGCCTGATATAGAGGAATAAATAGTCCATTTTTTCTGCTATATCCCTATTTCTTTGTTCATTTGTTCCCACGCGTTCTGATCTTTCTAACGATCTAGATTAATAATCTGTAAATATAAGAAGGAGTAAAGAAAAAAAGAGTCCTTTTTTTTTTTCATTGAAAGATTGATTATCTTATCAATCGATGTGGCAATAACCACAGGATTACTAGTAATCCGTGTCACTCTCACTATAGTTCATATCCATGTGAATATCAATCACTCGTG